ATAGTATAGTATATACTATACTATTTCTTTTATAGTATTAGTTTTTCTTTGAAAAAAGAGGCATCATGCTATGAAATAATTAATGATATAACAAATAAAAAAAATCTAAAAGACTAAATTCTTACTAAAGCTAAAGAAATTTAAGTATAAACATATTATGTTAGAGAAATTAAACATTTCTTTCTAGTTTGGAAAAAAGAATGAATATGGTATTTTAATATGGTATTTTACTAAGATTATATGGTATTTTACTAAGATTTTCTATTTTATTTCATTGAAATCAAATTCAAATAAATTCTTAGAATGAATTTCATTTTTAATTGAAATTCTGCTTTAAGAAATTTTTATTTAAATGATATGAAAAAAATGTAAACCAATTTCTTTTTCATAAAAGAAATATATATGGGAGCATAAGGAATCGAACCTTTTTCTATTTTAATTAAAATATAATTTTTTATATATTCTATACAATGGAAAAAATTCTATTATTATCACAAGAAAATTTTTGAACCTAACCGAACCGGAACAAATTACGTTGCCTTCACAAATAACCTTAGATTCGTCAGAAGATTTGAAACCCAGATTGGTAATTACCAATTACCAATGGTAATTACCAATCGGTGACATCCCCATTTCCATCGATTTGCTATTAAAAACTAATAGCAAATGATATTGAGTCGATTCGAGGCAAGTGTTCGAATTTATTATGACATAAGCATAAGATACCCAACGGATTTTTTTTAGATCTTGAAAAAAGAAAATACCTTCTCAGTATTATGAATAGAATATTTTTATTCTAATTAATATAGTTTTAGATGTTAGCCATGATGCCTTTTATCAATATTTTTGAAGCAGGATCGAAGTTGTTTATATATTAGTATATATATATTTTTTTTTTATTTTTTGAGGCTATCATAAAATACTTCATATAAGTCTACTTTCATAGAACATAGAACATAGTATTCTTTGTACTTAAAGAAGAATCAAGTACAAATCAAAAGATATCCGATTATTTTATTTATTAGAATAGAAGATAGAAAAGAGAATTTGAAATGTCTTTTTTGTGTGTTAACTTATCTTGTTCTTTCTTTCTATCACTAGATTTTAGAAAAATCTTTTTACTAATATTACTAATAATCTAAGAATATTATAATTACTAAATTAGTATTAAATTCTATAATTATCAAAGTGATTATACTAATCAAATAGTATTTTGTAAAAATATATGGGTATAGTTACCTATTCATATCTATTCATCTGCATATTTTATCTTTTTTTGTAATTGACAACAAAGATAGATTAAGTCACGCTATATCATAATTTTTTTTTATTAAATATTTTCAATGCAGTCCAAAATAAAAGCAAAATTCGTTCTAACTAGAGATATTATATATAAGAGAGAAAATGCATTAGAATCTTTGTAATTTTTTCTATTCTGGGGTTTATATATAAATGAAAATTTTATTATAATTCCTAATTGAAAAAAATTTGACTTTTTCAAGTAATTTATACTAATATACTAAAATAGTAATATACTAAATTTAAGAATTTAAGATAAAAAAAATCCAAAATGAAATCAAGAATAATTAGAATTAAAACTAGAATTAAAATTCTAGTTAATGGTTCCAATTTGACCTAAATTTTGGGATCTATCACTGGAAATCCTTTTTTTATCAATTCAAATCGATTGAAGAATTCTTCAATAGATAAAGGAAAGAAGTTCTTAAAGAATATGTCTGTGTTTTGAAATTGAATTAATTTTTTCAATTGAATTCAATAAAAAACAAAAATCCTCCCCCCTTTTTTTGGAAAGGGATAAGCAAAATAAATAGGATTAAAAAAAAAAAAAAGAAAAAAGAATTGAATCATTTTTCTCGATTTTGAATTAGATTTGGCGACATGGCCAAGCGGTAAGGCAGGGGACTGCAAATCCTTTATCCCCAGTTCAAATCTGGGTGTCGCCTTTTCAACAAGATATTTAAAATTTCTTTTTCTATATCCTACTAATAAAATTTGACAAATTTTTGTTCTTTCTAATTATTAATTAGAATAATTAATAATTAGAGACAAAGATTTTCTTGATACTGGATTTCTCTAATTCCTCGTTCGATAAAATAGAAAAACTTGTCCAGTGGAATTCAAAAAAATAAAAGAATAGGTTTAAGATTTGTAGTGACAGCTCCTCTTTCTCTCGTAGAAAGAGAGACAGTAAGTTTAGATTAAATAGAAAATTATTAACGTATACAATACAATACAATAATGTATTATTTATGTATCTTGATAATACATTTAGATATTTCTTAAAAAAAAAAAGAGTTTTTATGTCAGATTTTTAAGGCTTTCTACGAGAAATTCTACCTAAAATTAAGCTAAGCACTTTCTATTTTTTAATTGGTTTATTAATAGCCTTATAAATCAGAATCGTATTTTGACTCTTCACTAATAATTGTATTATTATTATTGATCAATAATGGAATAATTACTTCATAGAAATAGGAGACACAAATTACATGGATTTAGTCAGTTTTGCTTGGGCTGCTTTAATGGTAGTCTTTACATTTTCACTTTCCCTTGTAGTATGGGGAAGGAGTGGACTTTAATTAGGAAGATTTTTTGAGAAATCATTCGAGTAATCGAATTATATCAATCAATTTTTTCTTTGATCTTTTTACATCAATGGATCTTGCAAAGCTTTATTCAATAAAAGCTTGTCTCTCTTTTACAAGATAATCTATAAAAAACTTTCTACTGCGATAGAAAAAAGTATATTCTACCGCAGTAGATCGTTTGTTTTAGTTAACACTTGGGATTCTCTTTTTTTTAATCACTTTCTTTTATTTCTTTATTTCTTTAATTATTGATAAGAATTTCTAATTCAAGTTTAAGTCAAATTAATCCTTTTGGCTGACTGTTTTTACGTAGATAATAAGTAAAAAAGCAGTAGGAACTAGAATGAACAGTGCAGTAGCAATAAATGCGAGAATATTGACTTCCATAATCTCATTTTTCTTTTTTTTTTTTTTTCGCAATAACTCGGGATATAATCCCATAGAAAGGATATATTGAACTCCTTTAAATAAATGAAATTCAATAGGATGGTTTGCATCCTTATAATATTGAATCGGATCCTTTTTTTGAGTAAAGGATATCTGATCTATCAAATCGATTTATTGTTGAGAATTAAATAGTATAACATAGGAAGATCTTTTACCCATACTAGTTTGGTAATGGATTGGATTAGTCCTTTTCCACTTTTTGTGTCTTATAGCTTATTGTCTGCCTATTGTCTGTCTTACTTATCTTAATATCCTTAATTTTTCTTATATTTTGAAATTTAATGCAATTAAGGATTTTTATTTAAATGACTGAAATTCTATAGGTCAGTCACACATATATCCAAACTAAGACTAGAAGTATGATGGTAAAAAGAGAAGATAATAAAATCGAATATTCTAAGAAATTAACTGAAAAGGTTCATTTCTTCATTTTCTCTTTTTTTTAGTAAGTCTCTCCTTTTTCGGATTTGGAATGGAATGCATATATTCCAAATTAAGTCTGCTACTTGAATGAAAATATTAAGTATAAAAAAAAATCGGAACTAAAAGAGGTGTACTTTATTTAATATCAATAGTACTTTGTTTGTTAAGGTAATTATACAAAGTTTATTCTTTATTAAAAAAGAAAAAAATAAAACTTTTTATCTTTATTTTTATTTATAAATAAAAACTTGTAAAATAGCATCATTTCATTGATCAAGAACAGTAAAAAAAAAAGTATGACGAGGGTCGATGGTATAAATAAAAGACTGAATGAATATAGTAAAACTTTTGATTCGTAGAATCAGGATATTAGAAATATATATCTTATCAATCAATAGATAGTAGTCAAAAAAAAATGAGATTTCTGCATCCATATTTATCTAGGTAATAAATGCAAAACGAAAACAAAAGAGATATTCATTCCAATAAAATATCATTTCAATGATTATTAAAATTGAGATTTTGTTTTCTGCCTCCCTTTTTACACGAAAAAGAAAAGAAAAATGGATGAATATTTCGGATTCTAGTTCGGGACTGACGGGACTCGAACCCGCAGCTTCCGCCTTGACAGGGCGGTGCTCTAACCAATTGAACTACAATCCCAGCAAAGCAAGGTCTATGGTATAAATATTCATAAAAGTAATATGAATATCATCCCATTCAGCTATATGCTATACGAAAGTTAAAAATAATATTTTTATAATATTAATATATTCACATATTAATATTATATAGACTCTAGTCAGAGTGAGACAGATTACTAGTAATCTTTTATTGTTTTATTCAAATTGTTTTATTCAAAAAAAAAGATAATTTATCTGCTCTTTAAGTTAAGAGCAATAAACTCTTTTTTTTTTTAATGAGACTTTATTAAATGAAATTTCAGTAATAATTTACTGATTGAAACTTCAAAAACTTTCATGAATCTCAATTCTTAGAAAGAAAAATTGATAAGAATGCATATAGAATATGCATATCATATAAATACACGATATGCATATAAATACACGAACTCTTTTCATTAATTTAATGGATGGTTTGACATTTCCTTTTATTTAAAGTCCTTAATTAAATATTAATTAAAAGGAAATCTCAAATATCAAATATATATTACTAAATCATATATAACATATATATTCATAGAGTAGCATTTTTGGGCCGAGCTGGATTTGAACCAGCGTAGACATATCGCCAACGAATTTACAGTCCGTCCCCATTAACCGCTCGGGCATCGACCCTGGGTGGAAGGATTAATTCTAGGTTTAACGAAGAATTAATCCTATGTTTCTTAATAAACCCGGGAGAAACAAATTAATCTTAGGTTTATTGATTAATTATCACCTTACCAACTTTTTATCTTACCCCCAGGGGAGATCGAATCCCCGCTACCTCCTTGAAAGAGAGATGTCCTAACCACTAGACGATGGGGGCAAATCTGCCCACACCTCGTCATCAGTCAGTATTCAAATTATAATATGTATTTTTTTACTGTCAATAGACTTTTATATTACTTTACTTTATTCTTTCTTTTTTGATCATTTTTGTCATCATATTTTTATCATGTTTTTGATCACATTTTTTCTTTTTTTATGACTTGATCCAAAAAGTATTCCCTATTCTTATGTTAAGATTGCGTATAATTTTTTGATTTGATAATTTATTTATGAACTATTCTATGCTAAATTATAATGATAAGAATTTAACGAAAAGAGCTTAGTTGAAGAATTCCTTCAATTCAGGTAGTTATGTAATGTAATCAGTCTACGAGAAGAGTACAATTTCTTTTTACTTCATAATTATTTTAATTTAAAGTAAATCGGAGCTCGTTGCTTCATTTGATGTTCAGATCAAATATGTCTATTACTACATGTACACTTTTTCATGTACACTTTTTCTATTTCATATTTCAAAAAGATTCGGTTTTTCCGTTCCTAGTATGAAATTCTTCTGAATAATATGAAATGTAGAACTTTAAATTTAATTATTATCATTTTTAAATTTAATTATTATCATTTTTTTCTATTTTATATAGAAAAGATTCCATAATTGGAAGAAAGTAGCAGAATCATGTTTCAAGAATATTTTATCAATACATTTCCATTCCATTAATTTATACTTCTTGCAAATCCTCACGTTTTTTTTTGGAATGAAAGCGGTTTTTCTTCATTATTCTATTCCACCTCTTTTCTTCATTATTCTATTCCACCTTAAAAAAAAAAAAATCATTCTATTTCTATTCCACCTCTTTACAAAAAAAATAAAATTTCATAATCCTATGGGAGGCATAAAATATATGGTACATTTTTTGTCAAATTATGGCCCACAGGTCATTCGTCCACAAGAGTTTAGAAAAGATTGAAAAACTTTTGAAAAAATTCGTCATTCACCATATTGTTGAGCCGTTATCAACATTTATTTTTCCTACAAAAAAAAGAATTAATTTCAATCAAGAGAGAAATTCTTGGAATGAAGCATCATCTAATGATGATGAATTAGATGAGGAGGACTCTTTATCATCAGAAGACTTTGATTCCAAGTCAGATGAGGACTCTTTGTCAGAGTCAAATGAAGGATCATCTGAGGAGGAATCAGATGTTGAGTCCTATTATATATAAGGACTTTTTCTTTTATCGAGAGTTAGAACATTATTCCAATTGGTCTTTAAGAAATCATATTATTCCGTTTATTTACCAGATTGATCGGTTCATAGAATACTATAAGCAAAAAGAAACTCTTTTTGCAACAAGTGTTCTCAATTTACTAGAAGAAATAAAGAAAAGAGTTACCTATTTCAAATCGTCAATCGATGATCCTTATCCATCAGAGGAGTTGGACCCATTGTACTCTTGCCATTATAAGTGGTTTGAGATGCAGTACTTCAAGTGGGATCTAACTCAATCAGAGGAGTTGGCCCCATCGTATTCACTCCCTTTGTCGGAATCCGAGTGGGAAGAGAGGGATTCGCAAATTAATGAGCTCCCTCCGAGCTATCGTTGCGAATTGATTTCTTACTGGGTCCGGGGTTCTATTTTCTCAAATAAAATATCGAGAAATCCAAATATCTATCTTTCGGGACCAAAGGTGATAAAATTTCTCCGAAAAATTTCGGAGGTATTGCGTACTATATGAATCAATTTTTATCCAAATCAAATACTTCATTTTTTTTGGATAGAATAAAAAAGTAGTAATGGACATATATGGAGTTCACTAAAATTTCATGTGATTTATCAAACAGAATATAAATTCCACTAGATTGATCTATAGATAGGGATCGTCAAGAAATAATGATCAACTAAAGGGATTTTTTTCGATAATAAATAAGCTTCAGATTAAGATGATTGGGAATGAAAATAGGGGAATGTCAACAATACCTGGGTTTAATCAGATACAATTTGAGGGCTTTTGCAGATTTATTACTAAAGGCTTGAGGGAAGAATTTGATAAGTTTCCAGAAAAAAAAATGAAAGATATAGATCAAAATATGGAATTTCTATTTTTTGTGGAAAAATATCAATTGGTAGAACCCTTGATAAAAGAAAGAGATGCTTTTTATGAATCACTTACATATTCTGCAAGATTATATGTACCCGCGGGATTAATTCGAAAAACCAGTATAAAAATGCAAAAACAAACCGTTTTTATAGGAAACATTCCTTTAATGACTTCCCAAGGAACTTTTATAATAAATGGAATATATAGAACTGTAATTAATCAAATATTGCAAAACCCTGGTATTTATTATCGTTCAAGATTGGACCGCGAAGGAATTTCTGTCTATACGGCCACTATAATATCAGATTGCGGAGGAAGGATAAAGTTAGAAATGGATACAAAAGCAAGGATATGGGTGCGTGTGAGTAGGAAACAAAAGATATCGATTCTAGTTCTATTATTAGCTATGGGTTCGAATCTGAAAGAAATTCTAGATAATGTTCGTTACCCTGAGATTTTATTGTCTTTCGCAAATGATAAGAAGGAACTAAAAAAGATTAGTTCAAAAGAAAATGCTCTTTTGGAGTTTCACAAAAAGTTTTTTTCTAAAGAAGAGAAGGAACAGAAAGATATTGTATCTTCAGAGTCCTTATGTGAGTACTTACAAAAGGACTTTTTAGAAAAATTTTATAAAAAAAAATGCGAACTAGGAAAGATTGGTCGACGAAATATGAATCGGAGACTTAATCTCGATATATCTCAGGACAATATATTTTTGTTACCAAAAGATATATTGGCTGCTGCCGATCATTTGATTGAAATGAAATGGGAAATGGGTACACTTGATGATATGAATCACTTGAAGAATAAACGTATTCGTTCTGTAGGAGATCTTTTACAGGATCAATTTAGATTGGCTCTCTCTCTTTTAGAAAAGGCAGTTCGGAATACTATATCTGTAGCAATTTCTCGTAATAAATGGATACGAAGTCCTCAAATTTTGGTAACTTCAACTTCATTCAAAACTACTTATGAATCGTTTTTTGGTCTTCATCCCTTATCGCAACTTTCAGATCAAACAAATCCATTAGCACAAGTAGCTCATGGTCGAAAATGGAGTTTTTTGGGTCCTAGAGGACTGACAAGTCGGACTGCTAGTATTCAGATACGAGATATCCATCCTAGCTACTATGGACGTATTTGTCCAATTGATACATCTGAAGGTACTAATGTTGGACTTATTGGATCCTTAGCTATTTATGCACGGATTGGTCATTGGGAATCTATAGAAAGTCCGTTTTATAAAATATCTGAAAAATCAAGAAAAAAAAAAGGACAGATGGTTTATTTATCACCAACAAAAGATGAATATTATATGATAGCAGCAGGAAATTCTTTGGCTTTGAACCAGGGTATTCAAGAAGAAGAGGTTGTTCCTGCTCGATACCGTCAAGAATTCCTAACTATTGCGTGGGAACAGATTCATCTTAGAAGTATTTCTCCCTTTCACTATTTTTCAATTGGAGCTTCTCTTATTCCTTTTATCGAGCATAATGACGCCAATCGAGCTTTAATGAGTTCTAATATGCAACGCCAAGCAGTTCCGCTTTCTCAGTCGGAGAAGTGTATTGTTGGAACTGGTCTAGAAGGCCAAACGGTTCTAGATTCGGGGTTTTCACTTATAGCTGAGCATCAGGGAAAGGTCCTTTATACTGATAGTCAAAAGATCCTTTTTTCAAGGAATGGGAATACTGAAAGTATTCCTTTAGTTAAGTATCAAGATTCCAACAAAAAAACTTTGATCCATCAAAAACCCCGGGTTCAGGGAGGTAAATGCGTTAAAAAAGGTCAAATTTTGGCGGACGGTGCCGCTACAGTTGATGGGGAACTCGCTTTAGGAAAAAACATATTAGTAGCTTATATGCCATGGGAGGGTTATAATTCTGAAGATGCAGTACTAATTAGTGAACGTCTGATATATGAAGATATTTTTACTTCTTTTTCTATTCGGAGATATGAAATTAAGACTTATATGACAAATCAAGGCCCTGAAAGAATCACTAAGGGAATACCCCATCTCGAGACTCATTTTCTCCGCAATTTGGATAGGAATGGGATTGTGATGTTGGGATCTTGGGTAGAAACAGGTGATATTCTTGTAGGTAAATTAACGCCAAGAGAGGATGAACCATTTCCAGAGGACAGATTATTAGAGGCTGTGCTTGGCATAGATTTATCCAGTACAAAAGAAACTTCTCTAAGACTACCTATAGGTGGAAAAGGTCTAGTTATTGATGTGAAATGGATTGAGATGAACGATTCCAGTGATTTTTTAGAGATGGTTTCTGTATATATTTTACAGAAACGTCAAATCAAAGTAGGTGATAAAGTAGCTGGAAGACATGGAAATAAAGGTATCATTTCCAAGATTTTGTCTAGACAAGATATGCCCTATTTGCAAAATGGAACACCTGTTGATATGGTCTTCAATCCCTTGGGAGTACCTTCACGAATGAATGTGGGACAGATATTTGAATGCTCACTTGGATTAGCAGGGGATTTGCTAAAGAGACATTATCGAATAACACCCTTTGATGAAAGATATGAGCAAGAGGCTTCGAGAAAACTAGTGTTTTCTGAATTATATGAAGCTAGTAAACAAACAAAAAATCCATGGGTATTTGAGCCTGAATACCCTGGAAAAAGCAGAATATTTGATGGAAGAACAGGAAATCCTTTTGAACAACCTATTCTAGTAGGAAAGTCCTATATCCTAAAATTAATTCATCAAGTAGATGATAAAATCCATGGACGTTCTACTGGGCCTTACACACTTGTTACACAACAACCTCTTAGAGGAAGGGCCAACCAAGGGGGACAACGGGTAGGAGAAATGGAAGTTTGGGCTCTCGAAGGATTTGGTGTTGCTCATATTTTACAAGAAATCCTTACTTATAAATCTGATCATATTAGAGCTCGTAAAGAAATATTAAATACTATGCTTATTGGAGGAAGAGCACCTAACCCTGAGGATGATTTTCCAGAAACTTTTCGAGTACTCGTTCGAGAACTACGATCTTTGGCTCTAGAACTGAATTATTTCCTTGTATCTGAAAAGAACTTCCAGATTCATAGGAAGGAAGTGTGATCTGAATTAATAATTATTTCAATTTTTATGATTGACCAGTATAAACATCAAAAACTTCAAATTGGACCAGTTTCCCCTCAACAAATAAAGGCTTGGGCGACCAAAATTCTACCTAATGGGGAAAAAATAGTTGGAGAGGTAACAAAAAATGAGACTTTTCATTATAAAAGCAATAAACCAGAAAAAAATGGATTGTTTTGCGAACGAATCTTTGGACCCATAAAAAGTGGATTTTGTGGGTGTGGAAAGTATCGAGAGATTGGGGCTGAAAAAGAAAACTCAAAATTTTGTCAACAATGCGGAGTAGAATTTGGTAATTCTCGGATACGAAGATATCAAATGGGGTACATTAAACTCGCATGTGCAGTAACTCATGTGTGGTATTTAAAAGGTCGTCCTAGTTATATCGCAAATCTTTTAGATAAATCCCTTAAGGAATTAAAAAGTCTAGTATATTGCGGTGTGTGATTTGATCAAAATTCTCATTTGACAGGTTCGAATTGAGAAACTGTCATCCCATTCGATCCTATTGGGATGCCCTAGTTCTGACATGTGTTTTGGAAGAAATAACATGAAACTTAGAATTTTTGGTATATTCTATACTTCTAATTTAAAGGGGAATTAATCCATGGTCGATTCTATAATAGATAAACCTAGTTATACCTTGTGAAAATCTTTTTTCATGAGATTTATCATTCCATTTAGAAAAAGATTTTGCTTAAGCAATCAAATATAGTATGGTTACAGAAGTTTATCCATCGCATATATGCTTCAAGTAAGGCATAACCGTCGAGGTGACTAGGGACCTAAAAGATTAAATGGAATGAGATATAGACAAATAAATCCCATATGAATTCAAAAATCAGAAATCTTTAAGAGAATTCATTAGGGAAATAGACTACTCAATAATTTGACATTCTCATTTTAAGCAATTCATTTATCAAATTCAAGTAAAATAAGAATGAATCAATGAGAAATTTGTTTTAATTGGGAACTTGAGTAAAGAGTAGTTCTTTTTCATTTTTTATCTAAAAAAAGAAAGAACTTTTTTTTCTTTTTTTTAACTACTTGAGCCGGATGAGAGGAAACCTTCACGTCCGATTTGAAAGGGGGGAATCCTTTAGGAACCTATCTCGATTGTTCTTTTGCTAGGCCCACAGCTAAAAAACCAACTTTCTTACGATTACGAGGTTCATTCGAAGATGAAATCCAATCCTGGAAATACAGTATTCCGCTTTTTTTTAATACCCGAGGCTTCGAGAAATTTCGAAATCGAGAAATTGTGACAGGAGCTGATGCTATTAGAGAGCAATTAGCTGATTTAGATTTACGAATTCTTATCGAGAATTCATTAGTAGAATGGAAAGGATTAGCAGTCCTGAAACCTACTGGAGATAAATGGGAAGATAGAAAAATTCAAATAAGAAAGAATTTTTTGGTTAGACGTATGGAATTAGCTAAACGTTTTCTTCAAACAAATATAGAACCTGAATGGATGGTTTTGTACTTATTACCAGTTCTTCCTCCCGAATTGAGACCCATTATTCAGATAGAAGGGGGTAAGCTAATAAGTTCGGATATTAATGAGCTCTATAAAAGAGTTATTGAGAAGAATATTCTTCTTAGCAATTTATTAAGTATATCTTCATTTATATCTTCGGACAGAGATGTTGTTGTTATAAATTCTCAGGCAAAATTATTACAAGAAGCTGTGGATATACTTCTTCATATTGGGGTCCGCGGACAACTGAGGTCAGATGGTTTTACTAAAGATAAAGATTACAAATCTTTTTCAGATATACTTGGAGGGAAAGAAGGAAGATTTCGTGAGACTTTGCTTGGTCGACGGGTTGATTATTCAGGGCGTTCTGTCATTGTTGTGGGTCCTTCTCTTTCATTATATCAATGTGGATTACCTCGAGAAATGGCAATAGAGCTTTTCCAAGCATTTCTAATCCGCCATCTAATTAGGAAACATTTCGCTACTAACATAGCGACTGCTAAAAGGCTGATTCAGGAGCGGGAAAAAGAACCTATTGTATGGGAAACACTTAAAGAAGTTATGGAGGGGCATCCTATATTATTGAATAGAGCACCCACTCTGCATAGATTAGGCATATTGGCTTTCCAACCCATTTTAGTAGAGGATCGTGCTATTTATTTACACCCATTAGTTTGTAAGGGTTTTAATGCAGACTTTGATGGAGATCAAATGGCTGTTCATTTACCTTTATCTTTGGAGGCTCAAGCAGAAGCTCGTTTACTTATGTTTTCTCATATAAATCTTTTATCTCCAGCTATTGGAGATCCTATTTGTGTACCAACTCAAGATATGCTTATCGGACTCTATGTATTAACCATGGGAATTCGTGAAGGAATTTGTGCAAATAGGTATAATTTACTTAATTGCAGAAACTATCAAAATGAACCAATTGACAATAAAAACTTTAAGTATAAAAAAAAAAAAGAACCTTATTTTTCTAGTTCATATGAAGCACTTGGAGCTTATCGGCAAAAAAGAATCAGTTTAGACAGCCCTTTGTGGCTCCGATGGAATTTAGATAAAGGTGTTGTTGGGTCAAGCGAAGTTCCTATTGAAGTTCAATATGAATCTTTGAGTACTTCTCATGAGATTTATGAGCATTATCTAATAATAAGAAGTACAAAAGATGAAATCCGTTGTATATATATTCGAACCACTATTGGTCATATTTCTTTTTATCGAGAAATAGAAGAAGCCATACAAGGGTTTAGTGAAATCCGGGTTTAGTCGAATCCGGTATATTCATACACTATCTAAACTCAAAAATTAGATTAGGTGATGTCCCGGGCAGCGAAATTCGGGTTTTTCCAATTTCATTAATATCATTTTTTCTGAATTTCTGCATAAATAGAAATCAAGACTAAAATAAAAGAAATTCTATCTTCGAACCACTCACTCATGTTTATTGTCGAATCCTACTCAGCAGAATATAGAAGAGGTTTTTATGAAAGAACAAGCCTTTTACAATAGAGTCTTAAATGGAACTGCTATGAAACGACTTATTAGCAGATTAATAGTTCATTTTGGAATGGCATATACATCGCATATCCTAGATCAACTAAAGACTTTAGGTTTCCATCAAGCCACTACTACATCTATCTCATTAGGAATTGATGATCTTTTAACAATATCATCGAAACCTTGGTTAGTTCAAGATGCTGAACAACAGAATTCTATTTTGGAGAAACACCATTATTTTGGAAATGTACACGCAGTAGAAAAATTACGTCAATCTATTGAAATATGGTATGCTACAAGTGAATATTTGAGACAAGAAATGAATCCAAACTTTCGGATGACTGATCCTTCTAATCCAGTCTATTTAATGTCTTTTTCGGGAGCTAGGGGAAATGCATCTCAGATACACCAATTAGTGGGTATGAGAGGATTAATGTCAGATCCTCAAGGACAAATGATTGATTTACCCATTCAAAGCAATTTACACGAGGGACTCTCTTTGACCGAATATATAATTTCTTGTTATGGAGCTCGCAAAGGAGTTGTAGATACTGCTATACGAACAGCAGATGCTGGATATCTTACTCGTAGACTTGTTGAAGTAGTTCAACACATTATTGTACGTAAAAGAGACTGTGGTACTATTCAAGGTATTTCCGTCAGTCCTCAAAATGGGATGACAGAAACCTTTTTGGTCCAAACACTAATTGGTCGTGTATTAGCAGATGATATCTATATTGGTCTACGATGCATTGCTACTCGAAATCAAGATATTGGGATTGGACTGGTCAATCGATTTATAACCTTTCAAACACAATCAATATATATTAGAAGTCCTTTCACTTGCAGAAGTACATCTTGGATCTGTCAATTATGTTATGGTCGGAGTCCCACTCATGGTGATTTGGTTGATTTAGGAGAAGCTGTAGGTATTATTGCGGGTCAATCGATTGGGGAACCTGGAATTCAGCTCACATTAAGAACTTTTCATACTGGTGGAGTATTCACAGGTGGTACTGCCCAATATGTACGAACTCCTTTTCAGGGAAAAATAAAATTCAACGAGGATTTGCTTCATCCTACACGTACTCGTCATGGGCATCCTGCCTTTCTGTGTTCTACAGACTTTTATGTAACTATAGAAAGTCGAGATATTATACATAATATGAGTATCCCTTCGAAAAGTTTGATTTTAGTTCAAAATGATCAATATGTAGAATCAGAACAAGTTATTGCTGAGATTCGCACTGGAATGTCTACTTTTCCTTTGAGAGAGACAGTACAAAAACATATTTTTGCGGAATCAGGAGGAGAACTGCACTGGAGTACTGATGTCTACCATAAACCTAAAGATACATATAAAGATACATATAGTAATGTGCATCTATTACCAAAAACAAGCCATTTATGGGTATTAGCAGGAAGTCCTTGGAGATCCGATAGAGTGTCTTTTTCGGTCCACAAGGATCAAGATCAAATGAATGTTGATTCTTTTTCTATTGAAGAAAGATATATTTCTGACCTCTCAAAAACTAATAATCAATTAAGATATAAATTGTTGGATACTTCTAATAAAGGGGAAATTCTTGAACATTCACGGACTGATCAAATCATATCGAAAAATTTTTCGAATTTCATATATCCTTCTATTTTGCAAGAGAATTCTTATTTCTTGGCGAAAAAGCGAAGAAATCGATTTATTATCCCATTAAAATATGATAAAGAACAAGAAAAAGAACTAATATCTTCTTTTGCGATTTCGATGGAAATACCTATAAACGGTATTTTCCTTCAAAATAATAGTATTCTTGCTTTTTTTGATGATACACGATACAGAAGAGTCAATTCAGGAATTATTCAATACGGGATCATAGAGATAGAGTCGATCATAAAAAAAGAAGATTTGCTTGAGGATCAAGGAATAAAACAATTTCCGGAATACTATACGTTGATTGAGGATGAAGAAATACAAGAATTTAGCCCGGAATACCAAACTTTGATTGAATATCAAAAATATCAAATGTTGATTGAGTATCAAAAAAAACAAAAATTGAATCCAGAATACCAAATGTTAATAAAAGATCAAGGAATAAAAGAATTTCTGGAAGACCAAATGTTAATTGAGGATCAAGAAAGACAAGAATTCAGTCCAGAATACCAAATGTTAATTGAGGATCAAGAAAGACAAGAATTCAGTCCGGAATACCAAATGTTAATTGAGGATCAAGAAAGACAAGAATTCAGTCCGGAATACCAAATGTTAAGTGAGGATCAAGAAAGACAAGAATTGAGTCCGAAATACCAAATGTTAATTGAGGATCCAGAAAGACAAGAATTCAGTCCGGAATATCAAATGTTAATTGAGGATCAAGAAAGACAAGAATTGAGTCCGGAATACCAAATGTTAATTGAGGATCAAGAAAGACAAGAATTGAGTTCGGAATACCAAAAATTAATTGAGGATCAAGAAAGACAAGAATTCAGTCCGGAATATCAAATGTTAATTGAGGATCCAGAAAGACAAGAATTCAGTCCAGAATACCAAATGTTAATTGAGGATCAAGAAAGACAAGAATTCAGTCCGAAATACCAAATGTTAAGTGAGGATCCAGAAAGACAAGAATTGAGTCCGGAATACCAAATGTTAAGTGAGGATCTAGAAAGACAAGAATTGAGTCCGGAATACCAAATGTTAATTGAGGATCCAGAAAGACAAGAATTGAGTCCAGAATACCAAATGTTAATTGAGGATCAAGAAAGACAAGAATTCAGTCCGGAATATCAAATGTTAAGCGAGGATCAAGAAAGACAAGAATTGAGCCCGGAAAACCAAAGGAAAGTGGATCAGTTTTTTTTCATTCCCGAAGAAGTACATATCTTACCGAAATCCTCTTCTATAAGGGTCCGGAACAATAGTATCATTGGAATAAATACATGGCTCACTTTAAATAAACGAAGCCAGGTAGGTGGATTAGTCCAAGTAAAGAAAACAAGAAAATATATTGAACTAAAAATCTTTTCCGGAGATATTCATTTTCCGAGGGAAACAGATAAGATATCCAGGCACAGCGAGATTTTGATACCACGAGAAACAGGAAAAAAAAATTCTAAAAAATTCCAAAAATGGAAAGATTGGATCTATGTTCAAGGGATCACACCTATCAAGAAGAAGTATTTTGTTTCGGTTAGACCTGTAATTACATATGAAATACCTGATGAGATTGATTTAGCAACACTTTTTCCTCAGGATCTCTTGCAAGAAAAAGACAATCTCCAACTTAGAGTTGTCAATTATTTCCTTTATGGAGATAGCAAGTCAATTCGAATAATTTGTCTCAAAAGTATTCAATTAGTTCGGACTTGTTTAGTATTGAATTGGCACCAAGAACAAAATAGTTCTATAGAAGAAGAGGTTCATGCTTCATTTGTTGAGATAAAGACAAATTTTTTAATTCGCAATTTCATAAAGATTGAGTTAATTAAACCTTCATATATCGGAAAAAGATATGAAAAAGCAAGTTCAGGATTCATTCCTGATAATATTTTAGATCGTATTGCTGATAATAGATTAGATCGTAACAATATAAATCCTTTTTATTCCAAGACGAAGATTCAATTATTTAATCAACATCAAGGAACTATGGGTACTTTGTTAAATCGAAACAAGGATTACCAATCTTTTATTATTTTGTCATCATCCAATTGTTCTCAAATGCATCGATTCCAAAATAATAATAATACTGTGAAAAAAAAAAGGAATCCCCTATTCCTATATATATTTGTTTTGGGTCCGCTAGGTACTAGTGTATCTAAAATAATGAATTTTTATATATTTTGTAATTTAATAACTTATAATGAGATCTTATTAAATAAATATTTTTTTTCTAACTATTTTGCTAATTGGTTTGATTTTTTTGACAATTTGAAAGAGATTTTCTTGCTACTCAACATCATTTTACTAGATATAGAGAATTCTAAGTTTGATCCATGTGTCATCGTAAGGCCATCTCTTTTGGAACAGACTGTCAAAGTATTGATTCAAGTCTATAATACATATAGAATACTTCAACCTGAAGTAGCTGAATATTGTTTAATCGATGAGAATAGGAGAATTTACAATCCGGATCTACCGATAAGCTTTTTTTTGAACCCATTCAATTGGAATTGGTACCCTTTCTTTCAAGATGATAGTTGGGAAGAGACATCGACAAAAATAAATCTTGGACAATTTATTTGCGAGAATTTGTGTCTATTTCAAGACGAATCATATGTCAAAAAATCTGGTCAAATTGTAATTATTAATCTTGATTCCTTAATTATAAGATCAGCTAAGCCCTATTTGCTCACTTCAGGTGCAACTATTCATGGTCATTATGGGGAAATATTTTATAAAGGAGATGTATTGGTTACATTTCTATATGAAAAATCGAGATCTAGCGATATAACGCAAGGTCTTCCAAAAGTAGAAAAATTTTTCGAAGTACGTTCGATTGATTTAATATTGATAAACCAAAAAAGGAGAGTTGAAGGCTGGAATCAACGTATATCAAGAATTCTTGGAGTACCTTGGGTTTTCTTCATTGGAGCTGAGCTAACCATAGCCCAAAGTCGTATTTCTTTGGTTAATGAGATCCAAAAGGTTTATCGATCTCAGGGGGTACATATCCATAATAGACATATCGAAATGATTGTACGTCAAGTAACATCAAAAGTGTTGGTTTCAGAAAATGGAATGTCTAATGTCTTTTTACCTAGAGAATTAATTGGATTATTACGAGCCGAACGAGCAGGACGTGCTTTGGATGAAGCAATCTTTTATCGGGCAATCCTTTTGGGAATAACAAGAGCCTCTCTAAATACTCAAAGTTTCATATCTGAAGCAAGTTTTCAAGAAACCGCTCGAGTTTTAGCAAAAGCTGCTCTGCGAGGTCGTATTGATTGGTTGAAAGGTCTGAAAGAAAATGTTGTTCTGGCAAGAATTCTACCTATTGGTACCGGATTGAAAAAAAGTTTGTATTCTTCAAGACAAGATAAGAACTTTGCTTTAGAAAAAAAAATAGAAAATCTATTTGAGTTGGAAATGAGAGATATTATGTTACATCATAAAGAATTATTATGATAAATAATTTTTTTCTTCTGATGTGATAAAAAATCTAAATCAAGAGGTGGAGAATACCACCTTTCCTGAATCATTTTTAAACTTAAACACAGAAAGCACAAATCCAATAAGCGGCGATTCCCCTTAATCAACAGATCAAAGGAATAGCAAAGACCTAAGACCTAACCAAGATAATAAAGATTCTCAAAGAAATCTATGATATAAGAAATCAATAATATAAGAAATCCATAATATAAGAAATCCATAATAATAATATAAGAAATCCAAAATATCCATAAAAAAGGGAGGTAGAAAAAAGATGAAAAAAAAGAAAAAAAATGGCAGTGCCATATAAATCCACAATATCCATAGAGAGGAGAAGTACAAAGAAGATGAAAAAAAAGAAAAAAAATGGCAGTGCTAGAAAAGATAACAATGAAAAAGAGCAATTTGTTTATGAGGGAACTGTGGTGGAACCGATCAAAGATATCATGTTCCACGTATGTTTGCACCATAATAGTCAAACTGTTCTGGGTTATCTATCTGGCAATATGCGCCGTAATCGTATACGTGTGTTATTAGGGGATAGAGTCAAGATACAAATAAGCGAATTCGATTCAAAAAAAGGAAGAATTTTTTATCGATTTCCTCCTCTATCAAAGCAGACTAGGATAGAACAAACTCATAATGATCATCAAACGATGGAGAATAGCGCCTCTCCTGAATCATTCTTAAACTTAAAAAAAGAAAGCACAAATCCAATAAGCAACGATTCCCCTCAATCAACAGATCAAAGGAATAGCAAAGACACAAAGTTTAACCAAGATGAGACAGATTAGGTTCTTAATTCTCTTTCTGGGACCTAATAAAGAGTTTTTCATCTCAATAAAAAAAATATAAAAAATAGATATAGATTAGATGAGTTTTATTTTTTCCCAATGAATTCAAAAAAAAAAATAAGAAATATGAAAATTGGAGCATCTGTTCGTAAAATTTGTCAAAGATGTCGATTAGTTCGTAGACGTAGACAACTTACAGTGATTTGTCCCAATTTGAAACATAAAAAAAGGCAAGGTTAATATTTCTCATTCAAAAAAACCTTTCTTTATAAATTTTTGATCACTTTGTTGAACGTTTTTTTTTTATACAGGAAGAAAAGGAAAAAGTTTTTTTTGCTGGAATGGTACTATCTCTAAGAATATTTTGCATATTATTTTAATAAATAATATTTAATTAAATAATTAAAGAAGATTTAATAATGAAGAACATTGAAGAACTAAAAAAAAGGAAAGAGAGGGATTCGAACCCTCGGTAAACAAAAGCCTACATAGCAGTTCCAATGCTACGCCTTCAACCACTCGGCCATCTCTCCTATATTATAATTTATATAATATATTATAATATTCTTAAATAAAACTATTCCATGTATCAAATAAAAGAAAAAGGAATGAAGACAAGAAATCATGGATTTTCACCTTTCTTTATTCAAGAATATATATTTTTTTAAAAAATATATGAATATGAAAAAGTAAAATAATGAGTATGAAATGAGTATAAAATGAGTATAAAATTCGAATCAGAGTCAATCAAATAAGTATTTCAAAAAATTGTTTTTTTGTCATGTATCCATGGTGAATTACCGGTAGAAGGTTCCATCGGAACAATTATTAAAGGCACCTCGCTTTCAAAAAAAAAAAAGAAAAGGAAATGGGAGAGAAAATTACTTTGAAAAAATTAATCAATTATCTAGCAAAGCAACAATTCAAAAAATAATTTTTTGAATTATTTTGCAAATCCAAGAGATTCTTATGGCAATTCTAATAGAAATCCACATTAAAATTATCCTTTTTCTTTGTTCTTTTCCATGGATTTTAGAGATTCTTATAGAGAATGAGAATTTTGATACAATAAAGATGTTCACTCTGTTGAACATGATTATAAAAAGAAAGTTCTCTGATTTCATTAAATATGATTTTATGAAAAAAAAAAAATAAGAAATATAGAAATTGAAGAATGGGAAGAAGAGCAAGAATCGTGCTTGGGAATATTATAGTAGCAAAAGCCATTGGAATCGATATTTAATATATTGGATAATTTGCTTTATTATTGATTGACCCTAGTCGGAAAAAAGAATAACTGAAAGGTTTGAATATTTATGCCGATCGGAACACCAAAAGTGCCTGTAATTCGTTCTGAGAAGACAGTTTTCGTTACTTTATCTGAACTATTTGAGGAAAAAAGAATCCTTTTCTTTTTCTATGCAGAAATATAGAATTTCCTTTTGTGAATGAGCTTATTGCTCTCAAACTATTAATGGATCTCGAAGATTAAAAAAATATTTAGAAATTCTCACGGTGGAAGGAAGGGCACTATCAGCAATGGCCCTTTATGATACTATGCAAGTTTCAGGTTCTGACGTGTGTACAATGAATCTAGGATTAGTTGCATCAGCGGCATCTTTGATTCTGGTCGGAGGAGCAATTCCTAAACGGGTAGCATTCCCTCACGCTAGGGTTTTGATTCACCAACCTTCTACTGGTTATTTTTGTGGAACTGCAGAGAAAATCCTAATGGAAGCAGAAGAAATGTTTGAACTTTGTAACACAATTGCGAAAATTTATGCACAAAAAACTAGTAAATCTGTAAATATTATACAGAATGATCTGGAAAGAGATACTTTTATGTCCGCAACCGAAACTCAAGATTATCTGTCGATCGCATAGCAAATCAAAAAAGAAAATCCTTAGTGATCTGAGTTCTTTTTCTCAATTATTTCTTTTGAGTATTGAATTAAATAGAAATAATTGATAAAAATAATATTTGGTTAAGATCAATCTAAGCCAAACCATTTTATTCTATATAGATATACATAGAATATGCCAACTATTAAACAACTTCTTAGAAACAGAAGACAGCAAAAAAAAAATGTTAAGAAATCTCCCGCTCTTAAAGGATGTCCTCAGCGTCGAGGAACATGTACTAGGGTGTATGTGCGACTCGTTCAGATCATGAGTTCGAACAAATAAGAAAATTTTTCTAGTATCAACGACCAATACTGATAAATAGGATAGTAACAAAAAGGTATATAATATACCTATTAATTCTATAGAATCTCAAATTTATGGTTTTCATTGGTAAAAATCCAATCATTCTCGATTTGAAATAAAAATCAATTCGCCATTGGTAGCAAAAGGTTATCCATTAAGCGGCGGAAAGAGTATTATAGGAAGCATGCTCCTTTTTGAAAGAACGGACTCATAGGGTCAGCTACCTAGCCAACTTTTCTAATTAAATGCCGTCACTGTATGGATAACTCCTAGTATGAAAAGGGCTATTACTTTCTAATTAATAAGTAGAGCCAAAGAATATGAACTATACAAGTTCATAAAATCGTTTGATTAAATGAAAAAAGAAGCTCCGGTGTATAGAGAGGACCTCACCGTTTGAGAGGTAACCATAGAAACGATGGAACCCACTATTTTTTTTTGAATATAGAAATTGAAGAATGGGAAGAAGAGCAAGAATCGTGGTTGGGAAGGTTATAGTAGCAAAAGCTATAGGAATCGATATTTGATATATTGGAGTAGTTCGTTTTGTTATTGATTGACCCTAGTCGGAAATTGATTGATCCTAGTCAGGTCAAAAATAACTGAAAGGTTGGAGGATTTATGCCAATCGGAACACCAAAAGTTCCTGTGATTCGTTCTGGGAAAACAGTTTTCGTTACTTTATTTGAACTACTTCAGAAAAAAAGAATGCTTTTTCTATGCAGAAAAATAGAATTCCCTTTGGTGAATCAACTTATTGGTCTCATACTCTTCATGGAGTATAACGAAATTGATCCTGAAAATGAAGATGAAGATGAAAGTAATCCTTGTATTTCTTTACTTATAAACTCGAAGGGTGGAGGGGTACTAGCAGCAATGGCCCTTTATGATACTATGGAATTTTCACGTTATAGCGTGTCCACAATGAATCTAGGATTAGCTGCATCAGCGGCATCTTTGATTCTGGTCGGAGGAACAATTCGTACACGGCTAACATTCCCTCACGCTAGGGTTTTGATTCACCAACCTTCTACTGGCTATTTTTGTGGAAGTGCAAACGAAATCCTAGTAGAAGCAGAAGAAATGCGTGAACTTCGTAACGAAATTGCGGAAATTTATGCACAAAATACTGGTCAACCTATAAATGTTATACAGAATGATCTGGAAAGAGATACTTTTATGTCCGCAACCGAAGCTCAAGATTATGGTATTATCGATCATATAGTAACAAATCGATATCATGTAGATTAGATAGTAAAATAATTAAAAAAAATCTTTTTCTTTGATGATCTGAGTTTTTTTTCTCAATTGATAGGAGAATGGGATATCATTCAATTTTTTTCTATCCTATACAAGAACTTTTTGTTTTTGTATAGGATACATCAAAATTTTTTGGTATCCTAAATATAGGATATTCAAGTTGGTGAATTGAAAAAAAAAAGAAAACAGATTCATTTCTTCCTTTAACTATTTTTTTTTTACTAATCTGATATTTTTTGATCATTCGAATCAGAGTCAATCAAATAATTATTTCAAAAAATTGTTTAGAGTTTTTGTCATGTATCAATGGTGAATTACCGGTAGAAGGTTCCATCGGAACAATTATTAAAGGCACCTCGCTTAAAAAAAAAAAATAAAAGAAAAGGAAATGGGAGAGAAAATGACAAAAAGATATTGGAACATCAATTTGGAAGAGATGATTGAAGCAAGAGTTCATTTAGGTAATAATAAAAAGAGATGGAATCCTAGAATAACTCCTTATATCCTTGCAAAGGACAAATACAAACGTAAAGCTATACATATTCTAAATCTCACTAAAACTGCTCGTTTTTTATCAGAAGCTTGTGATTTACTTTTTGAGGCAGCAAGTAAAAAAAAAAACATTTTAATAGTTGGTACTAAACAATTACCAGAAAAAGTCGCGGATTCAGTAGCGTTGGCTGCAAAAAGGGCTCGATGTCATTATGTTAATAAAAAATGGTTTCGTGGTATGTTAACAAATTGGGTCATTACGCGAAGGAAACTTCATAAGTTAAGGGACTTAAAAGCATTAGAAAAGATGGGCAAATTAAACTCTCTTCGCAAAAGAGATGCAGCAATCTTGAAAAGAAAATTAGCTACTTTGCAAAGATATCTCGGCGGAATTAAATATATGCAGAAGTTACCTGATATTGTGATTATCATTGATCAGCAAAGAGAATATATAGCTCTTCGAGAATGTATTATTTTAGGTATTCCGACAATTTGCTTAATCGATACAGATTGTGATCCAGATCTGGTGGATATTCCAATTCCAGCCAACGATAATGATACAGTTTCAATTCGATGGATTCTTAACAAATTAGTGTCCGCAATTTGCGAGGGTCATTCTAGCTATGTTATATAAAGAATCATTATATATGAAGAACTATATTATATATAACTATAACCACTTCAATAAAGAATTCTAAGATTTCTAAATTGCTAATATTCTTTGTTATTAAGAAAATTTTTGTTAATAATTTTCTTATAGGCCAACATAAGCATAATATTAATTAAGCATAATATTAATCCAATTTTTTTTCTCACTCTTACTAAAAAGAATGAAATGTTACTAAAAAGAGTAAAATGAATCCCCTTAATATTAATAAAGGGGATTTTTCTTGAAATAATTAGTAGTTAATTTTAAGGTTTCATTCTTCAAAATGAAATTCAATTAAAAAAAATTTTTTTGTTCGTTACAGACTTTTAATTTCATCATAATCATAGTTTTGAAAAATCTTATTCATTTAAAAAAAAATAACAGGTTGGTAAGTATTTTAAGGTATTATATACCGAAAACATGTTATTCACATATATAATATAAAATAGATATATATTTAATGTAAAAATATGAAATTGCACGAACGAATAAAACAGAATGAGTTGGACTCACTCAAAGTCAAAGAGCAGATAAGAGAAGATATTAGGGGATTTATTACCATGATTACTATTAATAAAAAATATAATAATGCTCTTTTTGAAAAAATTCATAAAGTCTCACCCAATTCTAGAAACACAGTATCTTTTGAAATGGTTGTTATGTTTCTGACAGGGATTAGAGACATTTGTGAAGGAAAATCAATATCTTTTGAGGAGAAAATCCTTATAGATTTAGAAGAAACGGAATGGGGCTTGGAGAAAAATTGCTCCAAATTTAACATATATATTTTCTATAAAAAAAAAGATAGATGCTTTCCTTTTTAAATTAAAGGAAAGTCAACTTATTTTTAATTTGGAGGAGGAACCAAAAATCCAAATTCCATTTTTGTTTGATTTTCTGGAAAACGATCTTTTGGATGACGAGACTTTATAGTCATTTCTTTTCGAGATTCTGTTATATGATATAGACAATATAATTGTCCCTTTTGTTTTACGATTTAATTTATTAAAAAAAATTGTCTTTTTTATCTATTATAATTAGAAAAACTCTATTATATTAGAAAAAAAAGACGATTATCCAGTTTAAAAAGATTTTTCTAAAAGCTAAAAGGAAGAGTGATAGAAAGAACAAGATAAGTTAACACACAAAAAAGACATTTCAAATTCTCTTTTCTATCTTCGATTCTAATAAATAATGGATTATCTTTCGATTTTTATTTGATTGTATAAAGAAAGATACAATGTTCTATGAAAGTAGACTTATATGAAATATTTTATGAAAGCTTCAAATATATAATATATATTAAATATATTAAACAAGTTCGATCCTGCTTCAAAAAAAAATATTGATAAATGACATCATGGCTAACATTTAAAACTATATTAAAAATATTCTATTCATAATACTGAGAAGGTATTTTCCTTTTCCAAGATCTAAAAAAAGTCCGTTGGGCACCTTATGCTTATGTCATAATAGATTTGAACACTTGCCTCGAATTGACTCAATATCATAATTGCTCTAGTAAATAACTAACTAGTTTAGTGAATAACTTAAAAAAAAGATGGATGATAGATAGAAAATAACTAATCATATCATAAGGAAACAATCCATCTTTTATAAGTTCATTAAAAACTTGACTCTTGGCAGGTCTCTTTGTATGTGTTGTCCGGAAAGAGGAGGACTTAATGATTATTCGTTCGCCGGAACCAGAAGTGAAAATTCTTGTGGATAGAGATCCTATAAAAACATCTTTTGAGCTATGGGCCAAACCTGGTCATTTTTCAAGAACAATAGCTAAGGGTCCTGATACTACCACTTGGATCTGGAATTTACATGCTGATGCTCACGATTTCGATAGTCATACCAGCGATTTGGAGGAGATCTCCCGAAAAGTTTTTAGTGCTCATTTCGGTCAACTCTCCATTATTTTTCTTTGGTTGAGTGGTATGTACTTCCATGGTGCCCGTTTTTCCAATTATGAAGCATGGCTAGGTGATCCCACTCATATTGGACCTAGTGCCCAGGTAGTCTGGCCAATAGTAGGTCAAGAAATATTGAATGGTGATGTCGGAGGGGGCTTTCGAGGAATACAAATAACCTCTGGCTTTTTTCAAATTTGGCGAGCATCTGGAATAACTAGTGAATTACAACTTTATTGTACCGCAATTGGTGCATTGATTTTTGCCTCACTAATGCTTTTTGCCGGTTGGTTCCATTATCATAAAGCTGCTCCAAAATTGGCTTGGTTCCAAGATGTAGAATCTATGTTAAATCATCACTTAGCAGGATTACTAGGACTTGGATCTCTTGGTTGGGCGGGTCACCAAATTCATGTATCTTTACCGATTAACAAATTTCTCGATGCTGGTGTTGATGCTAAAGAGATACCACTTCCTCATGAATTTATTTTGAATCGAGATCTTTTGGCTCAACTGTATCCAAGTTTTAACGAGGGAGCAACTCCCTTTTTCACCTTGAATTGGTCAAAATATGCAGACTTTCTTACCTTTCGTGGAGGGTTAGATCCAATAACAGGGGGTTTATGGTTGAGCGATACTGCACACCATCATTTAGCTATTGCCATCCTTTTTCTTATTGCTGGTCATATGTACAAGACTAACTGGGGCATTGGTCATAGCCTTAAAGACATTCTAGAAGCTCATAAAGGTCCATTTACAGGACAAGGGCATAAGGGTCTTTATGAAATTTTAACAACTTCATGGCACGCTCAATTATCTCTTAATCTAGCTATGTTGGGTTCCTTAACCATTATTGTAGCTCATCATATGTATGCAATGCCTCCTTATCCATATCTAGCTACTGACTACGGTACACAACTTTCATTGTTCACACATCACATGTGGATTGGTGGATTTCTGATAGTTGGTGCTGCTGCACATGCAGCCATTTTTCTAGTAAGAGACTATGATCCAACTACTCGATACAATGATCTTTTAGATCGTATCCTTAGACACCGCGATGCAATCATATCACATCTTAACTGGGTATGTATATTTTTAGGTTTTCACAGTTTTGGCTTGTATATCCATAATGATACCATGAGTGCTTTAGGACGTCCTCAAGACATGTTTTCAGATACCGCTATCCAATTACAACCCATCTTTGCTCAATGGATACAAAATACTCATGCTTTAGCACCTAGCCTAACAGCTCCTGGTGCAACAACGCCTACCAGCTTAACTTGGGGAGGTAGTGAATTAGTAGCAGTAGGTAGCAAAATAGCTTTATTACCTATTCCATTAGGAACCGCAGATTTTCTAGTCCATCATATTCATGCATTTACGATTCATGTAACTGTATTGATACTACTGAAGGGTGTTTTATTTGCTCGCAGTTCCCGTTTGATCCCTGATAAAGCAAATCTTGGTTTTCGTTTTCCTTGTGATGGACCTGGACGAGGGGGAACATGTCAAGTATCCGCTTGGGATCATGTTTTCTTAGGTCTATTTTGGATGTACAATTCAATTTCGGTAGTAATTTTCCATTTCAGTTGGAAAATGCAGTCGGATGTTTGGGGTACTATAAGCGACCAAGGGATAATTACTCATATCACAGGAGGAAATTTTGCACAAAGTTCCATTACGATTAATGGGTGGTTAAGAGATTTCCTATGGGCACAGGCTTCTCAAGTAATTCAATCTTATGGTTCTTCATTATCTGCATATGGTCTTTTCTTCTTAGGTGCTCATTTTGTTTGGGCTTTCAGTTTAATGTTTCTATTTAGTGGTCGTGGTTATTGGCAAGAACTTATTGAATCCATTGTTTGGGCTCATAACAAATTAAAAGTTGCTCCTGCTACTCAGCCTAGAGCTT